CAATATACAAGAGAGGGATAAAAGCGAAAAACTTTATTTTACTTTCTTTTTTTTATATAATAGTATTTTATACAATAGAACTAACAAAATTATATCATAATGCTTTAACCTTTGAACATTTTTTGCTAGTCTCACATCTATATTTCTTTTTTATGATTCTAAATAGATATAGAATCTAAATAAACAATCTAGAAAATATATAAGAATCATAAAAGGGAGGTCTTTTTAAACAATAGATGTCTTTCACATCCAACCGTAGCACTCACTTTTTTTTTGAATGGCAGTTCCAAAAAAACGTACTTCTATATCAAAAAAACGTATTCGTAAAAACGTGTGGAAGAAGAAGGGATATTGGACAGCATTGAAAGCTTTGTCATTAGCGAAATCTATTTCTACCGGTAAATCCGAAAGTTTTTTTGTACAACAAATAAAAAACAAAACGTTGGAATAATTTGAATTGTCTTAACTAGAAAAAAGACAAGATAGAAGGATTCACTATATATATATACTTTTTTTTATTTCCGGGATGGGGATTCTTTTTTTCCCCATCACCCCATTTTTTGTTTGTTACAGTTAACAGAATTTTTTTTTTATAATTTTAAATTCAAAATATAGATAATTGGGTGGGACTATAGCTGAAGATATATAAATAGGTTGAATAGATTTATTCTTTAGTTATTTTATTTAATATTTTCAATTGAAAAAAAAAATAGTAGTAATAATTAGTATAATAATTTAGTAAGTATATATATACATATATACATATAATATAGATAAGTATATAATATATGGATCCACTCTATATTTATAAATATAGTTAAGCAAAATGAATGGGGTATTGCAACTAAAACGAATCTATTAAGCTTCAATTTTTTAACTTTATAAATCATTATTTTTCTCAATTACTATTAATATACTTCTCTTGCTTTCAATCCAATTAAGAAAAATAACTTTTTCAATTCAGTGGAAAAGAATCTGTGAATTTTAACTTAGGGTATTGTTATCCAATTTGCATAGAAAGATGAATCAAGGCATAATAATTCTAAATTCAAAAAATTTTGTATGGTACAATTAATTACGAGAAACCCTTTTTTTCTATAATATGTCCAAGAATACTTAGTTCATTCTTAAAGACAAATTCATAACGGAAAATCCTAATGATTACTACAAAGCTATACAAATTACATAAATCTTTTGGTTAAATATCGTGCCGAAAATTTGATCCGTAAAAAAAATCCTATTTTTTCTTCATTCAATCGATAAGCATTTGTTTATATGATTTTTATGAACCTAGAAAAATTCAGAGATTGAGATAAATTATTAACAAAGGAAATGAAAAAGGTAAAGAACTCTTTTTTCATTTCTATGAATCAAATGACGTCACAAGTATTTAGTTACACGAGTTTTTAGGAGAATCTAAACTACAAACTTTCTGTTGTTGCTTTAGAAACTCGAAATAATTAAATAAAACAAAATAAAACAAACGAAAATAAGGAGTCTTTTATCAACCTGTTTTTTTATTACAAATCCATTACTTATTTTTTTTATTCTATTTTTATTATTATTTAAACGAAGTTTTATTCATCAATTTCAATACTCACTAAAAAATATTGCATTGAGTGGACCCCTTTAATCTCGACCATTGAGTCAAATTCGGTTATTATAATTTCGAACAAGCCGCCATGGTGGAATTGGTAGACACGCTGCTCTTAGGAAGCAGTGCTAGAGCATCTCGGTTCGAGTCCGAGTGGCGGCATTGTGTCTTCTATATCTTCTAAAAGAGATACAATAAGCCCTATAATGAATTCAATTCCTTGTTTTGATTCCCTATAATGAATCAATAAATTCTCGCTTTTTTTTTTTTCAAAAATTTTTATGATTTTTTCAACTTTAGAACATATATTAACTCATATATCCTTTTCGGTCGTTTCAGTCGTAATTACAATTCATTTTTTAACCTTATTAGCCAATGAAGTCGTAGGACTATATGATTCATCAGAAAAGGGAACAATAGCTACTTTTGTCTGTATAACAGGATTATTAATTACTCGTTGGATTTATTCGGGACATTTCCCATTAAGTGATTTATATGAATCATTAATCTTTCTTTCATGGAGTTTCTCCGTTATTCATATGGCTTCCTCTTTTAAAAAGCATAAAAATGATTTAAGCGCAATAACCGCGCCAAGTGCTATTTTTACTCAAGGCTTTGCTACTTCGGGCCTTTTAACCAAAATGCATCAATCCGCAACATTAGTACCAGCTCTTCAATCTCGATGGTTAATGATGCACGTAAGTATGATGGTATTAGGCTATGCAGCTCTTTTATGTGGATCATTATTATCAGTAGCTCTTCTAGTCATTACATTTCGAAAAGTCATAAAGATTTTTGGTAAAAAAACAAATTTATTGAATGAATCGTTTTCCTGTGACAAAATTCAATACATGAATGAAAGTAGCAATGTTTTCCTAAAGACGTATTCTCTTTCTTCTCACGATTATTACAGATATCAATTGACTCAACAATTGGATCGTTGGAGTTATTGGATTATTAGGCTTGGATTTATCTTTTTAACAATAGGGATTCTTTCTGGAGCAGTCTGGGCTAATGAGTCTTGGGGGTCATATTGGAGTTGGGACCCAAAGGAAACTTGGGCTTTTATTACTTGGACCATATTCGCAATTTATTTACATACTCGAACAAATAAAAATTTCGAAGGTGTAAATTCCGCAATTGTGGCTTCTACAGGCTTTCTTATAATTTGGATATGTTACTTTGGGGTTAATCTATTAGGAATTGGTTTACATAGTTATGGTTCATTTACATTAACATCTAATTGAATAAAAAAAGACTAACAAAAAGCACAGCGTATATCTAAGAATAATCCGTCAAGAACCTTTTGAATCAAATAGTAGAGCGATTCAAAAGGTTCTCACAAAGGCCAAAGATGTCTGATTAAAATTCAAATTGATTTTACTTTTTTTGATTCAACTTCAATTTAATAGAAGAAAAAAGACTTCGCCTTTTTTCACAATTGTACAACGAACCTTTTTACGAATAATAGGATGCTTTTTTTTTATTTTCTTAATGAATACTACCTATAAAAATAATTCGATAGAATAGCTTCGACCCTCTCACCTGATAGTGAGAGAACGAAATCCGGATAAATACCAATACCTATTATGGGTAGAAAGATAGAGATCGAAAGAAATAACTCTCTTGGTCCAGAATCAAAAAAATAGGAGCTTGGAGCATTAAATAACTTATATCCATAGAACATTTGACGTGACATAGATAATGAATAAATAGGAGTTAATATCATTCCAATTGCCATTACAAAAGTAATTAGTATTTTTGGCATTAAAAAATATTTTTTGCTGGTAATGATTCCAAAAAAGACTATCAATTCCGCAACAAAACCACTCATGCCGGGTAATGCAAGAGAAGCCATTGATAAGATACTGAACATCGTAAATATTTTTGGAATTGGAATAGCCATTCCGCCCATTTCGTCGAGATAAACAAGCCGTATTCTATCATAACTCGTTCCCGCCAATAAAAAAAGCGCAGCGCCAATAAATCCATGAGATATTATTTGTAAAATGGCTCCGTTGAGTCCCGTATCGGTTATTGAACCAATTCCTATAAGTATGAAGCCCATATGAGATACAGAGGAATAGGCTATTCTTTTTTTTAAATTACGTTGCCCAAGAGATGTTGAAGCTGCATAAATTATCTGCATTGTACCTACTATCAGCAACCAAGGGGAAAAGAGAGAATGTGCATGGGGTAATAATTCCATATTGATCCGAACTAATCCATACGCTCCCATTTTTAATAAGATTCCGGCTAGAAGCATACAAGTACTGTAATGTGCCTCCCCGTGGGTGTCTGGTAACCATGTATGTAAGGGTATAATCGGCGATTTGACAGCAAAAGCAATAAGAAACCCAAGATAGAATAGTATTTCCAGTGGTATAGGATATGATTGATTAACTAATGTTTCAAAGTTTAATGTTGGTTCATTAGAACCGTAGAACCCAACACCCAAAACTCCTATTAATAGAAAAATGGAACCTCCTGCAGTATACAAAATAAACTTTGTAGCTGAATACAGGCGTTTCTTTCCCCCCCACATAGATAGAAGGAGATAAACGGGAATTAATTCTAACTCCCACATGATGAAAAAAAGTAAAAGATCCCTAGAGGAAAATGATCCTATTTGACCACTGTACATTGCTAACATTAAGAAATGGAATAATCGGGAATCCCGAGTAACTGGCCAAGCTGCTAAAGTAGCTAAAGTAGTAATAAATCCGGTCAGTAAAACGGGTCCTATGGAAAGTCCATCTATTCCCAATCTCCAGTAAAAATCAAAAAAATTGATCCATTTATAATCTTCCGCCAGCTGGATTAATGGATCGTCCAATTGGAAATGATAACAAAATACATAGGTCATTAGAAGAAGTTCTAAAATGCATATACAAATAGTATACCACCGAATTAACTTATTTCCTCTATGAGGAAGAAAGAAAATGAGGGAACCCGCTGATATGGGTAAAACAACAATTATTGTTAACCAAGGAAAATAATTCATGGTAAAGACAAGATACACTTGGACCAGAAAAACCCGTACTCGAAAAAAAAAAACATAAAGATTCTTTTTTCGAGTACGGGTTTTTTCAGTAAAAAAAAATCAAATGTATTCAAAATGTATTCAACTGGGGTTTTGGGGAACGTATCAATAAGCTAGACCCATGCTTCGAGTTGTTTCATGCCATAAATAAACTCGAACGCTCAAGAAATCTGTTGGGCAGGCGGATTCACATCTTTTACAACCAACACAGTCTTCTGTTCTTGGAGCAGAAGCAATTTGTTTAGCTTTACATCCATCCCAAGGTATCATTTCTAACACATCGGTGGGGCAAGCTCGAACACATTGAGTACACCCTATACATGTATCATAAATTTTTACTGAATGTGACATGGGGATCTATCAAATTTTGAATGTCATAAAAATTCGATCTAGTAAACTTGTAACTGAATCATATATTGAAACACTAGATGAATCAACGATTTACCAGAAATTTTAGAAATTTTCTAATCAATTTCCTTCTAGAGTAACTAATAAAAAAGGTCTAAGATGCTTTGATTGCTTATGGTTTTACAAATATGATCTAGATTCCTTTATTATTTCAATATTTATTAATAATACTATTTATTCAACAACGTGGATTGATTGATACGTGTTGATTTTCTATTACGATAAATTGACGAAACAATAGCCAATCCAATAGCAGCTTCAGCGGCTGCAATAGCTATAACAAAAATTGAAAAAATATCTCCTTTTAATTGGCGATTATCAAAAAAATCAGAAAAGGTTACAAAATTGATATTAACCGCATTCAGTATAAGTTCAAGACACATAAGGGCCCTAACCATATTTCGACTCGTAATCAATCCATAAATACCAATAGAAAATAAATAGGCACTCAAAACAAGTACATGTTCGAGCATCATTGACCAACTCCTTATGAATTTCAATTCATTTCAATATGAACAATAATTCAACAGATTCGATTGACTAGAAATTGAACAAGGACGGAACAAAAGAATATATTCTATTGGAAATAGATCGAATAAAAGAATTTAAAAATAAAGGAATTTTCCAAAATTTCTATTTTAGGTATGAAAAGCCTTTAATTTGATTCCTATATTTCTATAGAATTTATTCAAGGGAAATAAATATGATAACCCAGAAAAACTTGAGTGCTTGCTGCTGTTAGTTATACGGATTTCTATTTATTATTGACGAGCCACAGCAATTGCGCCTATCAAAGCAACTAAAAGAATTATTGAAATGAGTTCAAATGGAAGAAAAAAATCTGTTGATAAATGAATTCCAATTTGTTGACTATTACTTATTAAGTCTTGTTCTATAATTTGGTTTGATTTTGTAGCCCAAATAATACCGTACCATGACGTATCTAAAATAGTAGTAATTAGCGAAACAAGAATACTTGTACAAACCAGTGAAGTGACGCCATCCCCAACGGTCCACAGATTAAAATCGGTGTAATATTCTGAACTATTCATAAACATCACAGCAAATAGGATTAAAACATTTATGGCTCCCACATAAATAAGTAACTGGGCAGCGGCTACAAAATGAGAATTGGAGAGAATATAGAATAAGGATATACAGCTAAGAACCAATCCCAATGAAAAGGCAGAAAAAATTGGGTTGGTAAGTAATACCACTCCCAGGCCCCCTAATATAAGACCCAATCCCAAAAAAACTAAAAGAAAATCATGTATTGGTCCAGGCAAATCCATTATATGGGATAAACAAATTGAAATACTTTTCATGACCTTATTGACTCGACCAGGAATTTTTTTTTAGGATCCGCTCGTTCGCCTAATTGAATTTAGGATCCGTTCCGAATTGAATGAAATTCAAATCTATTAGGTGTAAATTGATGTAGGTACAGTTTTTGGACAGTTTTTTTTATTCTTTGATTTGATTGGAATTTTTGATCAAACAAAACAAAGAGAAAGGCTTCGTTCTTTTTTTAAGAATTGGAAATTTCTCTTGGCTTTACTTTACTAGAAATAGAATCGGAGGCCTATTTACCTAGTTTTGCTTTGAGGCGAATTCAAAACTGTTCGGATTGTATAATCGTCAATTACTGACATTGGTAAACGTCCCAAAGCAATTTGATTATAATTCAATTCGTGACGGTCGTAAGTAGAAAGTTCATATTCCTCAGTCATTGATAAACAATTTGTTGGACAATACTCAACGCAGTTACCGCAAAATATACAAATTCCAAAATCAATACTGTAATTAAGCAATCGTTTTTTTCGAATATCTGTTTCAAATTTCCAATCAACAACAGGTAGATCTATAGGACATACACGAACACATACTTCACAAGCAATGCATTTATCAAATTCAAAATGGATTCGGCCGCGGAAACGCTCGGATGTGATTAATTTTTCATAAGGATATTGAATAGTTACAGGTAAACGATTTGCATGGGATAAGGTAATCATGAAACCTTGACCAATGTACCTCGCTGCGCGTACTGTTTGGTGACCATAATTCATGAACCCATTTACCATAGGGAACATATCGTAAATTTTTATGAATAATTTTATCTTTGTTTCTTTCGCTTGTTTGAACCAAGTTGTGAGCATCGTATTCTTTTTTTCTTTACAGTGAAAGAAGTTGGAAAGAAGTTGTTAATAATAAATTACCGAGAGAAATAGGTAAAAGAAATTTCCATCCAAGATTTAGTAGTTGGTCCATTCTTAACCGAGGTAAAGTCCATCTTGTTGCGATAGGAATAAACAAGAACAAAAAAGTTTTTGCTAATGTAATAAAGAGACCTATTGTCGTTCTAAAGATCCCATCGACTTTATTTAGCTCCGGAGAAAATATGTACGGAATGGAAATGTTCCAACCGCCCAAGTAAAGAACTGTTACAAATAACGAAGAAAGTAATAGATTTAGATAGGAAGCGACGTAAAATAAACCAAATTTGATACCCGAATATTCGGTTTGATACCCTGCTACTAATTCTTCTTCCGCTTCTGGTAAATCAAAAGGTAATCTCTCACATTCTGCTAGGGAAGAAATTAGAAAAACTATAAACCCTATGGGTTGACGCCACAAATTCCAACCCCAAAACCCATATTTTGACTGCGCCTCAACTATATCAACTGTACTTAAACTATTCGATAATCATAGTCGATAATAACATCACAGTTCTCATCGCTATTCCAAAACCGTACATGAGATTTTCACCTCATACGGCTCCTCGCGGGTCACAAATAAATCTAATGACCGGATCCGCATTATTTGTCTTGGTATTCGTGTAGACTAGATAGAGTCAAAATGGGTCGGAAGGTCAAAAATTAGACCAATGGAATTCCGTCCGCTATACTATAAGAAAATTAAGAAATTAAATAAATATAAAAAAAAGTGCTTCTGAATTCATCTCGCCCCTTTTTTTCAATTTTTCTTTGTTGAGTAATAACTTAATTCTTCAATAAAATACTCCTTGTAGAAAACTCAATCAATATTTCAACCCACCGTTTTCGATTACGAAAAAACAAATTAAACCTTTTATTAGTTCATGAATCATGAGATGAATTATATCTCTATACATATATGAAAGAAAAGGTTTTTCTTTTATTTATCTGTTTTTCATTCCTATTCTTCTTTCTGAGGAAATGGGGGCTTAAACTAAAAAAAGGAAAGGATTATTTCGTTCTAGATAGTCATTGCTTTAATCGGTGGATAGGAGCCTACTCTGGATCGGAATCTGGGGAGTACTGCCTGATCATTTCTACTAATTTAAAGCCCCAATGAGTATTCCTTTTATGTTCTGCAGAACTATCCTTTTAGAGAATTTACATAATCTCCATTACTAATCCTTTGTGTATTTTGGTGTTCCTAACCATCCACGCTTTTTTGTTCAATCTTCCGTTTGGCAATATGAATATAGTAATCCATACAAACGATAGTAAAAATTCCATACGGTTTTTTTTAACCCGCTTCAAGCTAGGTTGACTAATCAACCAGTCTTGGGGTAAAGGATTTCTTTTGCTTATGTTTATTTCCACTTATTTCTTGTACATAGGAAATGAGATTCCACTTTTTTTTACTGCGAATTTAGAAGCTGTTTTCTTTCACTCATATATAACTATCTAATTGAATTTATTAACCCATAATAAAAAAAGAGGATATCTATTCTCTTCATTCAACTTATTTTTTAGAACGAAAGAAATAGGGAAAATAAAAATTTCGATTTTAACGAATCACACGTAGAGAGATTGATAAAACGCATAGAGTTAATGGTATTTCATAACTAATCGATTGCGCAGCAGCTCGCAAACCACCTAAAAAAGAATATTTGTTATTTGATCCATATCCTGACATAAGAAGTCCAACAGGAGCAATACTTGAAATGGCAATCCATAAAAAAATACCAATATTGAGATCGGCTAAAACAAGGTGATAGCTAAAAGGAATTACTGAAAAACTTAGTAAAATAGATATGACTGCTATAGATGGTCCAATACTAAATAATCGGGTATTTCCCCTAGAAGGAAAAAGATTCTCTTTGAAAAGAAGTTTTGTCCCATCCGCTAGAGCTTGAAGAATTCCCAAAGGTCCGGCGTATTCAGGACCAGTACGTTGTTGTATTCCTGCAGATATTTCTCGTTCTAACCATACAATTACGAGTACACCTATTGTGATTCCCAATACAAGAGTCAAAATAGGGACAAATATCCATATGATCTCGTAGACCTCTTTTAAAGATCCAAATTTTGAAAAAGAATTGATATCTTGTACGTCCGTTGTATAAATTATCATTTCAACGATCAACTTCTCCCATAATAATATCTATGCTACCTAGTATCGTCATAATATCAGCCAATTTCATTTTTTTAACTAACTGAGGAAGAATTTGCAAATTGATAAAACCCGGCGGGCGAATTTTCCATCTCCAAGGAAAACCGCTTTGATCCCCTATCAGAAAAATTCCCAATTCTCCCTTTGGAGCTTCAACTCTCACATAAAGTTCTTGTTTCGGCAATTCAAATGTAGGAGACGGTTTTTTACTAATGAATCGATATTCAAAATCATTCCATTTTGCAGCCCTTTCTCTATCAAAACATCGGATTTCTAAATTCTCGTAAGGACCCCCCGGAATTCCTTCCAGAGCCTGTTGAATTATTTTTATGGATTCTGTCATTTCACTGATTCGGACTAAATAACGAGCTAAAGAATCTCCTTCTTTTTGCCACTGGATTTCCCAATCAAATTCGTCATAACACTCATAACGATCAACTTTCCGAAGATCCCATTGTATACCAGATGCTCGTAGCATTGGTCCAGATAAACCCCAATTTATTGCTTCTTCTCCACCAATAATGCCTATTCCCTCAACTCGTTCTAAAAAAATAGGATTTCGTGTAATAAGTTTTTGATATTCACCAACCCCTGTTAAAAAATAATCACAAAAATCCAAGCATTTATCTATCCATCCATAAGGTAGATCCGCCGCGACTCCTCCGATACGAAAAAAATTATGCATCATTCTCATACCGGTGGCAGCTTCAAATAGATCATAGATTAACTCCCTTTCTCGGAAAATATAGAAAAAGGGAGTCTGCGCGCCAATATCCGCCATAAAAGGGCCAAGCCATAACAGATGAGAAGCGATACGACTCAACTCCAACATAATCACTCTGATATAGCTGGCTCTTTTAGGTACTTGAATATTTCCCAATTGTTCTGGTCCATTTACGGTTATTGCCTCCGTGAACATAGTAGCTAAGTAATCCCAACGTGTTACATAAGGCAGATATTGTATAATTGTTCGGTTTTCTGCAATTTTTTCCATTCCTCTGTGTAAATAACCTAATATTGGTTCGCAGTCAACAACATCTTCACCATCTAGAGTAATGATAAGACGAAGAACACCGTGCATTGATGGGTGGTGAGGTCCCATATTGACTATCATAAGGTCCTTTTCTGTAACCGGTATATTCATAGGTTTTTCCTCGATTCATTTGTACATGAATTGCTGAAAACGAAAATAAGTTCATCAAAATTCAAGATCTAAAAAATCAACTAATTCAAAAATTTCAAATTCATTAACGATTTTTTGACTCCCGAATATCCAACTCACTAATTAATTTTTTATAACGCACTTCGCTTTTCTTTGATAAATAAGACAGCAACCGTTGACGTTTTCCCAACATTTTTCGTAGACCTCTCTGAGATAAATAGTCTTTTCTGTGCAATTCCAAATGTGAAGTAAGTCTTCTTATCTTATTGGTGAAATTGACTATTTGAAATTCAACGGACCCCCTGTTTTCTTCGTTTTTCTCTTGAAAAATAACTGAAATGAAGGAATTTTTTTTCATAAAACAAAATCTTCTTCCCCCTCCCCTTTTTTATGTGAATTTTTTTAATCAGTAATAATAATAAGAGGTATTTTGATATATACAAAGACCTTAAGTTCGTTATGAATCTCTTCAATTTATCAAAAAAAAATTAACAAAAAAATGAATCAATTTGTTTTTCTATTTGATTCATGTTAATTTTTTTTTTGCAAAAGAGAAAGTTTTAGAGTTAAATAAAAACAATAAGAAAAGTCTGTTGATTTATTTATAGATCGAATTGATATGTCTGTCATTAAATTAATATCATGTATTAAAATAGAATGCAAGAAAATTTTTGGGTCCACCTATTTGTTTGCATATTCCCGATATAATAAATATATGGAAAAATAGATGTACTATTAACGACTTTTTAATCGCGGATACATATGTATTCGTAACATACTGAAACGACTGCCATTATTAGTATTAAACCAATAGCGATTCATACAAGCTAAATCCTCTAATCGATAATTGGGCCAAAGAAAGAACTTGAGTTTTTTTAGTTTTTTTTTATCGCTAGCAAGACGGTTACTCTTATTCAAAACTTGACCACAGTTTTTTACATCATTGCAAAATACTGGATTTCTATCCATACTATTTCTACCCCTTGAATTGAAACAAATTAGAATTCGCAATTCTCTACGACCTTTGGGGGATAAAATAGTTTCAGGAACAAATAAATCATAATGATTTTTGTCTCTATTTTCAGCCATTTTTTTCTGTCTTGCAATTAATTCATCAAAATTATTCTTAGTAACAGAGCCTTCTTCGTGGTATATTTGATTGATTTTTTGTTTATTCTTATGAACCAACGAAATACTTATGGTTTGATATAGAATCAAATGTACATCATTGTTTACAGACAGACGAACTGGTTCGAGAAGAAAAAATCCCCTTCTCATTAATTTAGAAGCATTGAATTTCGCCTCGTTAGGACGGAACAAACAATCCAGACATGTTTCCCCCCTTAGTATGGAGAGTATAGCTGCTTCTGGTACTTGATAGTCCTGACTTTTCACTTTAAGCAGGAAACAATTTTCATAGATACTAGTGTTTACTTTTTCGTCCGCAAAATCATCATACCAACCAAAGTAATAACGCAAAAGACGATCTTTTATGAAATCTTTAAAGTATATTTGTTTTTGAGAGTCTCTTTTTTGAGGGTCAAAAATTCCCTTCTCTTTCTCTCTGTCAAAATCTCGGATCTCCCTTTCAGAATCTAAATTTTCTTTATTGAAAAAAACTCTTTTTCTTGGTTTCGATGTGTTCCTTTTTTTATTATTTTTTTTTCTACTAACGTTTTCGTTTTCAATAACATTTGAAAGAAGGGATTTTTTTGGTATAATCCACGGGTTTTGCTTATATACATCATAAGGGTGCCCAAATTTTGGGAAGAACCAAACCCCAAGATTCCTTATAGGACGACTTAGTATTTCTTCATTCATTCCCATCCAATCAAAAAGAAGGGCTTTTCCCATTTTTTTATTCGGGTCTTTGTTTTGATAAATTGGGAAATAAAAGAGTCTTCTCCTATTTATTTTAGAATAATTTTGATAATTATTAACCTCATTTAGATTATTAATCTCAGGCATAATATTTTTCTTAGTCTTGGTAGAAACCCAGGATTCAATATCGTCCTTATTTTTAAGCCAAATATGAAACCAATCACAATATCTTCTAGATTTTCGGATAGAAAAATTCTCTCTATCGATAATATCATTTTCCCCTAGATAATTAGGGAATAGAAAATTGTGGATAGGGATACCTCCCAGCATATCAAAAAATTTCCCTTTATCCGTGTTGGAATTATAAAAAATCTCTTCGCTATTATTTACTTGTAATGGTGACCCATAAATATATGAGTCCTTTTTATCTTCGTTATCCTCCTTATTAATAGATTTATACGAGAAAAAATTATATCGATAAGGTTTTTGAAAATTCGATTTTTTATATTTTTGATTCATTAATGAGTCTGCGTCAAAATCATTTTCTTTTATGTAATGAATTATTTTTTCTTTTTCATATGAACTCTCTTTCTTTAAATCTTTATTTTGAGCCATACGGTGCTGATTGACGCTATTTCGCCATTTTTCTGGCACTAATTTAAGCCATCTAATATGAGATAAATCGTATTGATAATGAGTCTTTAACCAGTTTTTCCATTCATTCATTCCAGAATGGAAAACATTTTTATGTTTTAATCCGTAATGAAATATTCCTTGTTCTCCAAAATCAAAAAAATTCTTTATTTCATTTTTAAGAAAAATGGATGCTCCTTCATATTGAAGGATAGGCTTGAATTTATACAAGTTAATACCTTGGGTTTGTGATAATTTGTAAAAAACATATGCTTGTGAGAAGGAGGATAAGTCAAAAAAAGTTTTGGATTTCTTATTTCGAATTCTAATATTTAAAAATGAGTTTTTTTTTATACTTGAAATAAAATGAAGTCCATTTTTATTTGCTTTTTTATTTATTTCCTGATTTCTTTCATTATTGAAAATGGATTTATCAATAATTTTTTTTTTTATTGATTCGAGAACAAGTTGTGCATTGGTTCTTGTAATATTAATGATACGTAAAAAAAAATCTATGTATAGTCTTTCAATCCAAAATTGTATAAAAAAATCGAATTTACGGATTAATCGCGTAATTCTTCTTTTTACTATATGCCAAATTCTTTTTGATGCTTGTAATATTTTATCATGATAACTTTTTTTCGTAGAACTAATATTTATTTCTTGATTTAGAAATCCGTTTTCAGTATCTTTTATTTTTATAATCTTTTCTAGTTGATTTTGGATTGTGTTTGTTCTCTCAGTCAGATCTTTCATTTTTTTTTCTGTCAGTAAAAAATTTGTCCACTCTTTTATAGATCGACTTCGCATGGAAGATTCGTGAATCATCTGATTAATGATTATTGCATCTTTTTTAGTTTCACCGATTGGCGAATCTTTTTTAGTTTCACCCAATCCATCTATTTCTTCATCGATTTCTCCAAAAGAAGGAAAAAGTTCTTTTTTGTTTCCTTTTAGTTTTTTTCCTTGGAGAAATAGAATGCTTTTGATGATCCATTTTTTTGTTTCTTTTGAGACTTTTCGAAAGAATTTTTCTTCTTTTAAAACTGTTAAAGCTCTAAAACACTTAATTTTCAATTTTTTAATTCTTTTTTTGAGTTCTTTAAATATAGGTTTAAAAAAAGAAGGTTCTTCTCGAGGAATACCAACAAATAGCTGGTCAATTGGTGTTCCAGAGGGAGTTAAAAAACAAAAATCATGTTTTTTCTTTTTTTTCACGGCATTTTGCCAAGGTTGTAGGCAAAAAGGATATAGAATCTTTATCTGAATACCCTCTTTTAACCATTCTGGTGGAAATTCATTTTCGGATATTGGAATACCAATATAAGTACATCTAATATGCCTTTCTCGTTTCCAATCTTTAAAATCCTCGGACCACTCAGGAGTTTGAAATAATAAGATACGTGCGATATTTTTAGCTATTATCAATGAGGGTAATATAATATATTTTCTAAGAATCGATTGGATTAGTAGCATCACACCTCTTATTTCTCGAACATATCCAAGCTCATCAAAATATTCTCGATCTTCTAGTTCTTCCAGCTCATCTCTTATTATTTCGCTACGAGAAGGGTCTCCCTCTCTTAGTACCATCTCTTCCTCTTCGTCTTCTTCTTTTTCCCATTTGTTCTTACCTGTCCAATTTCGAAAAATTTCGTCAATCCTATAAAAGAGTTCGCTAATTGTATAATAAAAATTATTATGAAAAAAATTATAAATGTTTTCGACTTGGTCCAAAAAAAATGGGGAATGGACCCTTATTTGCAACGATTCGCCTGTAACCATTTTACGTCTTAGGGCACGTAAAGTACCTCGTATTAGCGCTCGACTATAATCCGGTAGTTGTGAACGCGTTTTATAATTCACTTCTCGGTAGACACCATATGCTTTCCTAGGCTTAATTTCTAAAAACTTGCTTTTTCTTGAACGAATTTCATAAATCGTTGGAAAATTTGGTCC